TAATGTAAAAGTAAAACTGACAAAAAATCTTTTGAAAAATTTTAAAATAAAAAGAAGAAGCACTCGATTAATCTGCCAATTACAAAATTTTCAAAAGATTTTAATTAAAAGAATGTATATAGATACCCTTCTATGTATCATTAATATTGCCAGAATTCCTGCACAACTTGTTCTCGCATCAAGAATTTTTTATTTTTATAAATCCATTTACAATACTAAAACTAACCAAGAAATAAAAAAAAAAAAAGAAATTCAATATATTTCAACTCTAAAAAGGGCGCTTTACAATATTAAAGTTAGTAATAGAAATTCACATCTTTTTTTTGACTTATCTTGCTTATCGCAAGCATATGTATTTTACAAATTATCACAAACCCGAGTTATTCACTTGTATAAGTTAAGATGTATTCTTGACTCTCATGGAACATCTTTTTTTCGTAAAACTCCAATAAAGAATTCTTTTGTAACACAAAGAATATTTCATTCCGAATTAAGACATAAGAAATTTTCAAGTTGTGAAACGAGTCAATGGAAAAACTGGTTAAGAGGTCATCATCAATACAATTTATCTCAGATTAAATGGTCTGGATTAATACCACAAAAATGGAGAATTCAAATTAATGAAAGCGGTATAACCAAAAAAAAAGATTTTAAAAAATGGAATTCATATGAAAAAGAACTAGTACTCTCTGACAAAAAAGAAAAAGATTTTAAAGTCTATCCATTACCAAACCAAAAATATAATTTTTCAAAATACTATAGATACGATCTTTTATCATATAAATCTATTAATTCTAAAATGAGTAAGGCCTCATATATTATTTATGGATCACCATCAGAATCAGAATTAAATAACAACCAAAAGATTACTTTTAATTACAACAATTATAAACAAAAATTCTTTGAAAGCCTGGAGGAAATTCCTACCAATAATTATCTAGAAAGGGGTAATCTTATGTATATGCAAACAAATCCAGATAGAAAATATTTTGATTGGAAAATTATAAATTTTTATCTAAGACAAAAAATCGATATGGAGCCCTGGACAAAAATGGATTCTAACAGTAATAGAAATACTAAGATTGGAAGGAAGAATTACCCCAAAATGGAGAAAATAGCTAAAAACGCTCTTTTTTATCTGACGATTCCTGAAGATTCAGAAAGAAATACGATCAATGACAAGAAACTTTTTTTTGATTGGATGGAAATGAATGAAGAAATACTAAACCCCATATCAATATCAACGAATATGAAACTTCCCTTCTTTCCAGAATTTGTGCCACTTTATAATGTATACAAAACCAAACCGTGGATTATACCAAGCAAATTACTTCTTTTAAATTTGAATAAAAATAAAAAAAGAAATGAAAATAAAAAATTCCATTTTTTTAGACCATCGAATGAAAAAATATATTTTGAAATAATGAATCAAAATCAAGAAAAAAAAGAACCCTCAGGCCGAAAAGGTCTTAGATCCTATGCACAAAACCAAGGTAAAACGAAAAAACAATCCAAGATGCGGAATAAGATGAGACCAGAAATAATTTTCTTACGCAAACACTATTTGCTTTTTGAATGGATAATAGACGATGGTTTAATTCCGAAGTTCACTGAAAGAATGATCAATAATATCAAAATATATTGTTATTTGCTTGGACTGAGAAATCCAAGAGATACTACTATATCGTCTATTCAAAGGAAAGAAATAAATCTGGATATAATGGTAATTCGGAATAAATTTACTCCTATAGAATTGAATAAAAAGGGGATATTTCTTATCGAACCGATTCGTTTGTCTGTAAAAAACGACGGATACTTTATTATGCATCAAACGATAATTATTTCGTTGGTTCATAAGAGTAAGTACCAAACTCCTCAAAGAAATCGACAAAAAAGATATTTCAATAAGAATAAATTGGATGAATCTATTACAAGATATCAAAAAATAACTAAAAATATAGACAACAAATCTTATGATTTTATTCTTCCTGAAAATATTTTATCGTCTAGACGTCGTAGAGAATTGAGAATTCTCATTTTTTTCAATTCAAAAAATAGAAAAGGTGTGGATAGAAATCGAGTATTTTGTAACACAAAAAACATAAAAAGTGGGAATCTTTTTTTGGATCAAAATAAACATTTTGATATAGATAAAAACGAATTAATTCAATTAAAGTTTTTTCTTTGGCCCAATTATCGATTAGAAGACTTGGCTTGTATGAATCGATATTGGTTTGCTACCAATAATGGAAACCTTTTTAGTATATTAAGAATATATCCACAATCAAAAAAAATAGGTTGATGATACATTTTTCATATCTATTCTGTACCATATATATACAAAAGCAAACAGATGCACATATGCCCTAGCTTACATATAAGTTTAAAATAGATATAGATCCATTTTTTAGTTAATACTAAATCAATGACGTATCAATTTGTTTGGATAAAATCTATAAACGAATCAACGGAATCTTCCCAATTTTAGGTCTAAATTTTTCGACGTTGCGAGTGTAAAAAAGTACCATCCCCTCTTATCCCTGCCCAAAGAAAATTAAAATTTTGATTAATAAAATCAGGAGTCCAGAAAAAAATTATAATTTTTGTGTATACTAATTACTACATTAAAATGACTGATATTATTATTACTGATCGATAAAATATAAGATATATATGTAAATTAAATAAAAGGATAAGAGGCACTTTTTATGATAAAAAAAAAATTGAGTGTAATTTTTTTGACAGAGGAAAACAAAGACAACAGGGGATCCGTTGAATTTCAAGTAGTGAGTTTCACAAATAGGATACGGAGACTTACTTCACATTTGGAATTGCACAAAAAAGACTATTTATCTCAGAGAGGTCTGCGTAAAGTTCTAGGAAAACGTCAACGGCTGCTGGCCTATTTGTCAAAAAAAAATAAAGTACGTTATAAAGAATTAATTGGCCGGTTGGATATTCGAGAAACAAAAAATCATTAATTTGAAGAGTTGTTTTGCATTTTCACTTAAATTTTGATGAACTTCTTTTCGCTTTCAGCAATTCATGGAAAAATGAATCGAAAAAAAAAACCTATGACTGCGCCAGCTATACGAAATGACCTTATGATAGTAAATATGGGTCCTCAGCACCCATCAATGCACGGTGTTCTTCGACTCATTGTTACTCTAGATGGTGAAGATGTTATTGACTGTGAACCGATATTGGGTTATTTACATAGAGGGATGGAAAAAATTGCGGAAAACCGAACAATTATACAATATTTACCTTATGTAACACGTTGGGATTATTTAGCTACTATGTTCACAGAAGCAATAACTGTAAATGGTCCAGAGCAGTTAGGCAATATTCAAGTGCCTAAAAGGGCCAGCTATGTCAGAGTTATTATGTTGGAGTTAAGTCGTATAGCTTCGCATTTATTATGGCTTGGCCCTTTTATGGCAGATATTGGTGCACAGACGCCCTTCTTCTATATTTTTCGAGAAAGAGAATTGATATATGACCTATTCGAAGCTGCCACCGGTATGCGAATGATGCATAATTATTTTCGTATCGGGGGGGTTGCTGCTGATTTACCTTATGGCTGGATAGATAAATGTTTGGATTTTTGTGACTATTTTTTAACAAGAGTTACTGAATATCAAAGACTTATTACACGGAATCCCATTTTTTTAGAGCGAGTTGAGGGAATAGGCATTATTGGCGGAGAGGAGGCAATAAATTGGGGTTTATCAGGACCAATGCTACGAGCTTCTGGAATACCATGGGATCTTCGTAAGGTTGATCATTATGAGTCTTACGATGAATTTGATTGGAGAGTTCAATGGCAAAAAGAGGGGGATTCGTTAGCTCGTTATTTAGTACGAATTAGTGAAATGACAGAATCAATAAAAATTATTCAACAGGCTTTAGAAGGAATTCCGGGGGGTCCCTATGAGAATTTAGAAATCCGGCGCTTTGATAAAGTACAGGATCCCGAATGGAATGATTTTGACTATCGCTTTATCAGTAAAAAGCCTTCTCCTACTTTTGAATTGTCAAAACAAGAACTTTATGTAAGAGTAGAAGCCCCAAAAGGAGAATTAGGGATTTTTCTGATAGGAGATAAGGGTGTTTTTCCTTGGAGATGGAAAATCCGACCACCAGGTTTTATCAATTTGCAAATCCTTCCTCAGTTAGTTAAAAGAATGAAATTGGCTGATATTATGACGATACTAGGTAGCATAGATATCATTATGGGAGAAGTTGATCGTTAAAATGATAATAGATACAACAGAAATACAAGCTATCAATTCTTTTTTTAGATTGGAATCCTTAAAAGAGGTATATGGGATCATATGGATGCTTATCCCTATTTTTACTCCTGTATTAGGAATCACAATAGGTGTACTAGTAATCGTTTGGCTAGAAAGAGAAATATCCGCAGGGATACAACAGCGTATTGGACCTGAATACGCCGGGCCTTTGGGAATTTTGCAAGCTTTAGCAGATGGTATAAAATTACTTTTCAAAGAAAATCTTCTTCCATCAAGAGGAGATATTCGTCTATTCAGTATTGGACCATCCATAGCAGTCACATCAATTCTACTAAGTTTTTTAGTAATTCCTTTTGGATATCACCTTGTTTTATCGGATTTAAATACTGGTGTTTTTTTATGGATTGCCATTTCAAGTATTGCTCCCGTGGGCCTTCTTATGTCAGGTTATGGATCAAATAATAAATATTCCTTTTTAGGTGGTTTACGGGCTGCTGCTCAATCAATTAGTTATGAAATACCATTAACTCTATGTGTGTTATCAATATCTCTACGTGTGATTCGTTGAGACATCAAATTTCCTCTATTTATTTTCTTTATAGTTTATAGAAAGGAAATTTCATGAGTTGAATATATAGATATTTTTTAATTTTTTATTCATCATTCGGGTTGATGAACAAAACCAGATAGTTCTATGAGTGAAAAAAACGGCTTCTTATTTTGCAGTAAAAAGATTCAGTCTCA